TTGCCTAGGACTCGATCTTGGTACCAATCCATAACGATCAAAGTCGAATCGAGAGCCTATTAATGAAGCAAATTCAATGAAACAACAACTGGTACCGTAGAGAAGTGGCCATAAACTGGAGAGTCTTGACCAATTCGAAAGATCATTCGATGTAGTTGAAATAATTGAATTGGATGTTGTTTGGTCAAGTAATGGAAACTCAATGAAATTCATAACTGTCTCAATGTAATCTTTTCCTTCCTTTTTATTTGTATTGTCTGAATATTCAGTTAAGACCATTCTAATGCTCCTTTTCGCCATGCATAAACTGAACCAACAATTGGGATAAGTACGAAAATTAAAGCTTCTATAAATACAGATATACCCAATACATCGAAACTCATTGCCCATGGATAAAGAAAGACTGTTTCAACATCAAAAACAACAAAAACTAGAGCAAACATGTAATAGCGTATTCGGAATTGTAACCAAGCGTCCCCCATGGGTTCTATACCCGATTCATAACTAGAGAGCTTCTCTGGTCCTTTACTAATAGGCGCTAAAACTCCAGAAATAAAAAATGCTAAGATAGGAATAAGGCTTGATATTATCAGAAATACCCAGAAAATATCATATTCGTGAAGCAGAAACATAAATGCACTCCTATTAATGTTAATGTGGAATAGGCTGAATTATTCCATTCGAATTGGAATTGGCAATTCATACAGAACTTCTTAGGCGAAACAAGAACTGATTTTGATCAAATTGTCTAGTTTAGAGTTTATTTGATGTGGGGCATATCTTGTTTAAAGATTTATTCAACAGAATCCCACTTACATTTTTTTTTTTTTTCACTTCTATATTTATATTAGATATGATTTTGATGTAGACATAAGATGCTCTTACACAAACAAAACTTTCTCGCTCGGTTTCTTTAATTAAATACTATTACTATATAATTCAAATGAAAAAATTGCAGTGGTTATAGTGGTTATATAGAGGAAAATGTCTAGGGATTTCTAGTTCTAGTATTATTAGATTTTATATTTCATTTTAATTTTAAAGTCTTTTTTCTTTTCATCAAAATTCAGGTAGAAAATCATTGCTTCTATTGATTCGATACGAATACGTAAATAGAATATAATGCATCGAACGATCATAATATTTTATCTTTTTTCCTAAGTCCTAGATTGAATTTCTATTTTTCTGAATTGATTCAATTCGCCTTGGGTTGTGAGGAACTTTTACATATAGAAACTAATATCTTTCTATTCTATACCAAAAGAATTAGAGTGGAATAATGATTCCATTTCGTACCAATCTCGAGTATTAGTATTAAAGAAAGATAGAAAGATCTCGATTTGAAATGAATTATTGTTGTTTTTATTTTTGTCTTCCTATGTACTTACATCAACATGTGGTAATACTTTGATTTCTATGGACCAAGCAACCGGCCAATCCATAAACAAGTACTAATTAGGAAATAAAACCTCTACTAAATGAAAATAGAATGTCTATACTAAAACTAAAATTGAGTAGGGCTATACGGACTCGAACCGTAGACCTTCTCGGTAAAACAGATCAAACTTATTATTATCGAAATGATTCGAACTGTTTCAAAGACCCAACATGCATTTTGTTGCATTGGGCTCTTTCATTAACTGATGTAAAGATCAGTTAGTCCACCATATTTTGTCTTTCTTTTACAGGAAAATAAGAAGATAATGAGATGGCTCCATGTGCTCTGATTCGTTATTTATATTCTTATCTCGGAGCAATACCAAAGTTTTCAAAGAAGGGGTACCTTGACTTAGGTCTGCCTCCGGCCTGGATCAACTTAAGTTAAATGGAGTCTCTACCGCTCCGCTGCAAGAGTGAAATATGAGACTTCATACACCTTAAAGCTCATAGAACGAAAAGAGGTTGTTTTGAGGCCCTTATACTCATTATGCCTGGCATTGAATGGACTGGGTATTAACCTTATCAACTATCAAATCGATGGCGGGTTCTATTTGGCATCTGAATTTGCACCTGAATCGTACCGAACCAAATATTTGTCAGGCTATTGTTCTCTTGTTCACTCGAATCTATGGAGTAAGACATCAATTTCTCAATAATTGAAATTATGTTCATTGCATAATTGGCTCCCTTGAAAAGCGTTGGCGCACGTGTAAACGAGGTGCTCTACCTAACTGAGCTATAGCCCTTGTCATAGATATATTAACATATAGATAATTTCTTGTCAAGATGGATATTCCATAATTCCACATGATAGTTCTTTGATCCATTTACTGTTAACGGATTGGTATTGCTTAGAAATATTATTCCATCTATAATTCCCGAAGTGATGGGTCCTTTTTTGGTGATAAATGACCTACTTAACTCAGTGGTTAGAGTATTGCTTTCATACGGCGGGAGTCATTGGTTCAAATCCAATAGTAGGTAGAACCTATTAGATACCAGAGTCAACGGTATCTAATAAGTTTTTCTACCCATCTTATTCTTTTTTTTTGTATCAGATTAGACTTGATTGTGTTAAATTAGTAGAATCAAAATGTGGTGTATACTAAAGAACTTCTACTTTTAAAATTATAAAATGATAAAAAACCTCTTTTGATTAGTTTGATGTGATGTATTGACTAGTAGGAAATATTATTAATTGCCTCTACTCGTGTCCTAGCCCGTCTGAGAGCCAGATTCGCCTCAATTGCTTGTTTCTTACCCTCAGCTCTACTTAAGTTAGCTTCAGCTATTTCAAGAGTTTTTTGAGCTTCTTGCGGATCAATGTCAGTACTCATTTCCGCATCATTTCCTAAAATAGTGATCTCATTATTACCTATTCTAGCGAAACCGCCCATTAGAGCCACCGTTAACCATTGGTTGTTGAGGCGTATTCTCAAAAGACCTATATCTACAGCTGTGGCAATAGGGGCGTGGTTTGGTAATACGCCAATTTGGCCACTATTCGTAGATAAAATGATTTCTTTTACTTCCGAATCCCAAATAATTCGATTAGGAGTCAGTACACAAAGATTTAAGGTCATTTCTTCAATTTGTTCTCCACTTCTAAGTTGATAGCTTTCGCGGTAGCTTCATCGATGTTACCCACCAAATAAAAGGCCTGCTCGGGAAGACCGTCTAATTCTCCGGAAAGGATCAGTTGAAACCCCCTAATTGTTTCCGCAAGACCAACATATTTTCCTGGAGAACCAGTAAATACTTCTGCCACGAAGAAGGGTTGTGATAAGAAACGCTCAATTTTTCGTGCTCTTGCTACAGTTAAACGATCCTCTTCGGATAATTCGTCCAACCCAAGGATAGCTATAATGTCCTGAAGTTCTTTGTAACGTTGTGAAGTTTGCTTAACTCTTTGCGCAGTTTCGTAATGTTCCTCGCCAACGATCCGAGGTTGTAACATAGTTGACGTAGAATCTAAAGGATCTACTGCTGGATAAATACCTTTGGCGGCTAATCCCCTGGATAGTACGGTAGTAGCATCTAAATGTGCAAATGTCGTGGCAGGAGCAGGGTCGGTCAAATCATCCGCAGGTACATAAACTGCTTGGATCGAAGTTATGGATCCCTCTTTTGTAGAAGTAATTCTTTCTTGCAAAGAACCCATTTCTGTACTAAGGGTAGGTTGATAACCCACTGCGGAAGGCATTCTCCCCAATAAGGCGGATACTTCTGATCCTGCTTGGACGAAACGAAAGATATTGTCTATGAATAGAAGCACGTCTTGTTCATTAACATCCCGGAAATATTCCGCCATGGTTAGGGCAGTCAAACCAACTCTCATACGAGCTCCCGGCGGTTCATTCATTTGACCATAGACTAGAGCTACTTTCGATTCTGCAATATTTTTTTCATTAATTACTCCGGATTCTTTCATTTCCATGTAGAGATCATTTCCTTCACGAGTACGTTCGCCTACTCCGCCAAATACGGATACGCCTCCATGAGCTTTGGCAATGTTGTTGATCAATTCCATGATGAGTACTGTTTTACCTACTCCAGCTCCCCCAAATAGACCAATTTTTCCTCCACGACGATAGGGAGCTAAAAGATCCACTACTTTAATTCCTGTTTCAAAGATTGATAATTTTGTATCTAACTGTATAAAGGCAGGCGCAGATCTATGAATAGGAGATGTTGTGCGAGTATCTACAGGACCTAAATCATCAACAGGCTCTCCAAGAACGTTGAAAATTCGTCCGAGAGTAGCTCCGCCGACTGGAACACTTAGAGGAGCTCCCGTGTCAATCACTTCCATCCCTCTCGTCAGACCATCCGTAGCACTCATAGCGACAGCTCTAACTCTATTATTTCCTAATAATTGTTGTACCTCACAAGTCACATTAATTTTCTGACCGACAGTATCTTGGCTCGTAACTACCAAAGCGTTATAAATATTAGGCATCTTGCCCGGGGGAAAAAGGACATCCAGTACTGGGCCAATAATTTGATCGATACGACCTAGGTTTTTTTCTTCAAGTGTGGAAACCACCGGACCAGAAGTAGTAGGATTGATTCTCATAATCATAATAAAGTGAAATATGTCGAAATTTTGAAAAAGTACCAAATAAAAAAATAAAAAAAAAAATGTCCGATAGCAAGTTGATCGGTTAATTCAATAAGAAATAAATGGAGTTAGCATTCGATTTAGTTGGTACCGCCCAACCGAATCCAATTCAATTGTTTACTCATTGAGTAAGTAAATTTTCAAGTTCAACCAATCCTTATCCATAGATAATATGGCTATGAATATAGAATTCGAGCCCGAACTCGATTTATGATTCATTATTTCGGTTTCAACGGCCATTGTTTTTGATTTTTTTCATATAAATTTCCGTCGATTTTGGTTTTTATACCTTTCATGGATGAATCATGCCTATTTTCACATCTAGGATTTACATATACAACATATATCACTGTCAAGGGGAATTTTTCTTAGTATTTATTAGATTACATAGCATAGTAAGAAGGGGATCAATGTTTAAATTCAAAATTTGCAAAACAAG